ATTTATATTGTTGATTTTGATTTTTAATAATGTAAATTAAATTCAAAATGGTTTTGGAAAAAAATTTGGATGGACTTTCTCTGATTTAGGGGTTTGGCAGAGTATCATGGTCTTGTCCGGATTTAGGGGGGTAGGGGGGTTTGACGAAACCCAAGCAAGGGGGGATAACCCAGTAGTGTGCTTTAGGGGGTATATTATGCACCTGATATCAGTTATGTGGCTATTAAATGACTATCATTATAGCCTGGGCCTCTTTTTATTTAAGTCAGGTAAAATGTTCAACCTTGGCGGACTTTTTAGAAGGTGTCGCACATGTAAGGTGAAAGGAAACCTAAAAAAGAGAACCAAATGCCTCCTAGTTAATGCTCGGCTTGGTGGGTAACGAGTCGTATGTACTCCACCATTAATCAGATGCCAGATATAATTCAAGATTGGTGGAGTGATGGAAAGTGGGGCCCTGAAATAGGAACCAGATGCCAGTAATAGATCACCTTGTGCGACCCCCACAATTATTGCCCCTGATCGTTCAATAAACGTATGCCCACTGACTTATACTGGTTGGTGGTTTCTTACTGCATTCTTATTACTATTTCCATGTCTGTTGTTCGAGCATGAGAACTCCATTTCTATAAATATTATCTGATTAATATCCGTCACTTCTGATTGAGAGAATGTAATGTTTCCCTTTATTTTTATTGGTTTATGGATACCTGCGTTTTTAGGTTGAATCACTAATGTTTTGCTCATTGGCTAACCTTATCTTCTTCTAAATCTCTGAGGCAGGTGTAATATGAAGGATATTATTTACTCCCTACAGGTTTAATGTTTTTCTAGAGACTTTTGGGTGATTAGGGCATGATGTATGATATTATGAGTGGTGTACTACTACATAACCATATGGGGATTAATACATATAATGTATAATATTACATATGTGGAATGTATTAAGGGGATATATAAGTGTCAGAAGGTAGTTTAATGTATATGATGCTAGCTTTGGGGGCTAGAGATGGAAGTTTGAATCTTCTCCTTTTGATACATGTGCTTGTTTCTGTAGTTGAATTACAACGGGGGTTTTTCGTGTCCTTGGTCTTGGTTAAAGTCCGAGCAGAAATTATGGAGTATTTGATTTTCTTGTTTATATTTTTGTTGGTGACTGGAGTTGTAGGGGTGGCTTCTAGCCCTTCTCCTTATTTTGCTGCTTTGGGTTTGGTTCTATCAGCGGGCGGCGGGTGTGGTATCTTGGCCAGCTACGGGGGGACCTTCGTTTCTCTGGTATTACTTTTAATCTATTTGGGAGGAATGTTGGTGGTGTTTGCTTATTCTGCAGCCTTAGCTGCGGACCCTTATCCTGAGGGTTGGGGCGAGCAGTCGGTTCTGGTACGGGTTGCTGGTTGTTATATGTTAGTTATTGTTGGGGTAATGTTGGGAGGGGGGCGTGCTGATGTGTATTGTGGTGTAGTTGATGAATACCAGGATCTTTCTGTATTGCGCGGTGACTTCAGCGGTGTTTCTTTTATGTATTCTTCTGGAGGAGGAATATTGCTTGTTTGCGGTTTGGCCCTTTTGGTTAGCCTCTTTGTTGTACTCGAATTGACTCGGGGGGCCAGCCGCGGGGCTTTGCGGGCTATTTAGTGGTTGGGGTAAAGGCGGCTGGGGCTCAGGCATAATATTGTACTGGGTAAAAAGGTTGTATTTTATCGGGTAAATTGGTCTATTTTTGGTATTTCAATTTTGATTTTTAATAATGTAAATTAAATTCAAAATGGTTTTGGAAAAAAATTTGGATGGACTTTCTCTGATTTAGGGGTTTGGCAGAGTATCATGGTCTTGTCCGGATTTAGGGGGGTAGGGGGGTTTGACGAAACCCAAGCAAGGGGGGATAACCCAGTAGTGTGCTTTAGGGGGTATATTATGCACCTGATATCAGTTATGTGGCTATTAAATGACTATCATTATAGCCTGGGCCTCTTTTTATTTAAGTCAGGTAAAATGTTCAACCTTGGCGGACTTTTTAGAAGGTGTCGCACATGTAAGGTGAAAGGAAACCTAAAAAAGAGAACCAAATGCCTCCTAGTTAATGCTCGGCTTGGTGGGTAACGAGTCGTATGTACTCCACCATTAATCAGATGCCAGATATAATTCAAGATTGGTGGAGTGATGGAAAGTGGGGCCCTGAAATAGGAACCAGATGCCAGTAATAGATCACCTTGTGCGACCCCCACAATTATTGCCCCTGATCGTTCAATAAACGTATGCCCACTGACTTATACTGGTTGGTGGTTTCTTACTGCATTCTTATTACTATTTCCATGTCTGTTGTTCGAGCATGAGAACTCCATTTCTATAAATATTATCTGATTAATATCCGTCACTTCTGATTGAGAGAATGTAATGTTTCCCTTTATTTTTATTGGTTTATGGATACCTGCGTTTTTAGGTTGAATCACTAATGTTTTGCTCATTGGCTAACCTTATCTTCTTCTAAATCTCTGAGGCAGGTGTAATATGAAGGATATTATTTACTCCCTACAGGTTTAATGTTTTTCTAGAGACTTTTGGGTGATTAGGGCATGATGTATGATATTATGAGTGGTGTACTACTACATAACCATATGGGGATTAATACATATAATGTATAATATTACATATGTGGAATGTGTCGGCACTAAGAGGAACTTTAATCCTCAGTCTTCGGATTACAAAACCGATGCTTTGACGTTAAGCTATTAGGGCTTATTGCAGTCTTGTCTGTTTATAGATCAAGTATCTTGTTTTCAATTCAGGCTACTAATGGGTTTAACACCAGGAATAGGGAGAAGTATAGGGCTGATGCCATTTGGCCAATATTTACGAATGGATGTTCTACTGGTATTCCTCCAATTCATGTTAGGATTAACATGTCGGCTACTAGGACCCAGAATAACAGTTGGGAGGCGGGACGGAAAGTGAGTCCTCGGTGTTTGGAGGTGTGTAATATTGGAACTAGCATCAATACTAGGATGGAGAAAAGTAGGGCTAGTACTCCCCCTAGTTTGTTCGGGATCGATCGTAGAATAGCATATGCGAACAGGAAGTATCATTCAGGCTTAATGTGAGGTGGGGTGACTATTGGGTTGGCTGGGGTGAAGTTGTCTGGGTCTCCGAGGAGGTTTGGGTTAAATAAGGCAATCGATAGGAGAATAATTAATAGGATAATAAATCCTAGGAGGTCCTTGTAGGTGAAGTATGGGTGGAAGGGGATTTTGTCTGCATTTGGATTTAATCCTATTGGATTATTTGACCCTGTTTCGTGTAAAAACAGAATGTGGAGCATGCTGGCACCCGCTACTACGAAGGGGAATAGGAAGTGGAAGGCAAAGAACCGTGTGAGGGTGGCATTATCTACTGAGAATCCACCTCAGATCCATTGTACTAATATATCCCCTACGTAGGGGACGGCGGAGAGAAGGTTGGTAATTACTGTAGCACCTCAGAATGATATCTGACCTCATGGGAGGACATATCCTACGAATGCTGTCATCATCACAAGGAGGAAGAGGATGACCCCGACATTTCATGTTTCTTTGTAGAGATAGGATCCGTAGTAGAGTCCTCGGGCGATGTGTATGTATAGGCAGATAAAGAAGAAGGAGGCTCCATTTGCATGGAGGTTTCGGATTAGTCACCCATAGTTAACATCTCGGCAGATGTGGACTACTGATGAGAAGGCGGTGGAAATATCCGATGTATAGTGTATGGCCAGAAATAGTCCGGTTAGGATTTGGGTAATTAGGCATAATGATAATAAAGACCCGAAATTTCATCAGGCGGAAATATTTGATGGGGCCGGGAGGTCAACTAGGGCGCCGTTGGCAATGTTCAGTAGGGGGTGTGTCTTTCGGATGCTTGTCATTAGTGGTGTGGTGGGGGTCCGTCGTATTTTTTGGTCTTTAGTTATATCATAATGATGCCAGGATTACTACAAATAATAATAAGGTGTATGATATAAAGTAGGGTACAATCATTCCTCGTTGGGCGTTGTTAACAATTTTGATCATGGGTACTTGCATGCCTGCCAGGAGTTTGGGTCCGGCTTTTTCGGCCCAGGTCTGGTCAACTAGTTGGGTGGCTATAGTTTGTCCTATAGTGAGTTTTATTTTGGGTACAGCTCGGTGAACAATAGGGGGGAAGTACCCTAGTATGTTTGAGAAGTTGTGTGTTGTTGCTTTGGGTTTAATTTTGGTTTTGCTGGTGATGTTGGCCAGGTCTAGGGCGATGACCAATCCTAAAATTGTTACGATTAGTGCGCTTAATTTTATGTGTAAGGGTATGGTTATAATAGGGGTTTTTGTTGGTAAAAAATTTATGGTAATAATATAGCCTGCGATAATACTTCCTCATGCTAGTCGTGAGATCGAGTTGGTAACTTCGGGGACGTTTTCATTGATGGGGGAGAGGGGGAGGACTCGTGGTTGGCCCATTGATACGAAGTAAATAATGCGTAGACTATACACGGCTGTGAATGAAGTCGCAATAAGGGTAAGGGCGAGGGCTCAGGCGTTAAGGTGAGAGGTGTTTGCTGCTTCAATGATTGCGTCTTTAGAGAAGAATCCTGCTAGGAAAGGGGTGCCTGTTAATGCTATGCTTCCAATGGTTATACATGTGGAGGTAAATGGTAGGGTTTTGTGGAGGCCTCCCATCTTCCGGATGTCTTGTTCGTCGTTTAGGCTGTGGATAATTGAACCCGAGCATATAAATAGTATGGCCTTGAAGAATGCGTGCGTGCAGATGTGGAGAAAGGCTAGCTGTGGTTGGTTAAGTCCAATTGTTACTATCATAAGTCCTAATTGGCTTGATGTTGAGAATGCAACGATCTTTTTAATGTCGTTTTGTGTGAGAGCACATGTGGCTGTGAATAGGGTAGTAATCGCTCCGAGACATAAGCAGGTTGTTAGTGCCGTTTGGTTTTCTTCTATGAGGGGATGAAGTCGAATTAGTAGAAAAATACCTGCTACTACTATGGTACTTGAATGTAATAGGGCAGACACTGGTGTGGGGCCTTCTATTGCTGATGGTAGTCATGGGTGTAGTCCAAATTGGGCTGATTTTCCTGTTGCGGCAAGGATAAGGCCCATTAGGGGGAGGGTTAGGTCTATATCTTTTGTTATGCTAAATATTTGTGACAGCTCTCAGCTGTTTAGGTTGGTTGCTATTCAAGCTATTGCCAGGATAAGTCCGATGTCCCCTACTCGATTATACATTACGGCCTGAAGTGCGGCGGTGTTGGCGTCTGCTCGTCCATATCACCATCCGATTAGCAGGAAGGATATAATGCCTACCCCTTCTCACCCAATGAAGAGCTGAAACATGTTGTTGGCGGTGACCAGTAGTACCATGGCCACTAGAAACATAAGCAGGTATTTGAAAAATCGATTGATGTTGGGGTCTGCGTGTATATATCAAAGGGCAAATTCTAGGATTGATCAGGTTACAAACAGGGCAATGGGGGTAAAGATGATAGAGTATTGATCAAATTTAAAGCTTGTGTATAATTCTAGTGTTACTATATTCATTCAGTGCCAGTTTGTTGATGTTAATTCTATTCCTTGGTCTAGAAAAATTAATAGTGGGATTGTGCTGGTGAAGAACGCTAAACGTACAGCTGCTATTACGTGAGTGCGGGCCCAGTCCTTGCTTAATGGGGTTGGGAATAGAGTTATAACAATTGGGTAAATTAGGAGTAGTAGTACTATAAGGAGTGTTGTATTTAATGTTAGGGTTGTTAAATACATAGTCCTTACTTGGATTTGCACCAAGAGTTTTTGGTTCCTAAGACCAACGGATGACTATTATCCTTTAAAGACGTGAGTGAGCCGCGGATTTCAACCGCGGGTTTGAAATTTTAGCAGAATTACAACTCGTGCTTGACTCTCTCGGGCAGATAAGAGGGCTCTATCCTCTATTTTTAGAATCACAATCTAACATTTTGGGTTAAATTATATCTACTATAAGCATCATCCTCATATCAGTTCGGGTTTTAGTACTAATAGTATTACTGGAATAAGGTGCATTGTAATTAGGAGATGTTCTCGAGTGTGGGTGGGCTCTAATCCTATGATGTGGGCGGGGGTTGGGCCGCGTTGTGATATAAGGAATATATACAGAGAATATCCGGCTGTAATAAGTGTCCCGATCCCTGTGAGGATAATGGTTCAGTGGGATCAGTTAAATAGTGAGGTAATAATTATTAATTCTCCTATAAGGTTGGGGAGGGGTGGTAGGGCTAGATTAGCGAGGTTTGAAATAAATCATCATGTTGCTATTAGGGGTAGGATTATTTGTAGGCCTCGGGTTAGGAGTAGTGTTCGGCTGTGGGTCCGTTCGTAGTTTGTGTTAGCGAGGCAGAATAGTGCTGATGAAACAAGTCCGTGGGCGATTATCAAAATAATTGCTCCTGTAAATCCCCATGGTGTTTGAATTAGAATGCCTCCGGCTACTAGGCCCATATGGCTAACGGACGAATAAGCAATTATAGATTTGAGGTCGGTCTGCCGTAGGCAAATGGCCCCGGTTATAATAATACCCCAGAGAGCTAAAATAATGAATGGGTATGCGAGCTCTTTAGTGAGGGGATTTAGTATAATTATTATTCGTATTATCCCATATCCTCCTAGTTTTAGAAGGACGGCGGCTAGTACTATTGATCCGGCTACTGGGGCTTCTACGTGGGCTTTGGGGAGCCAGAGGTGTACACCGTACAATGGTATTTTTACTAGAAAGGCCAATAGGCAGGCTGCTCATCATATTTTATCTCCTCAAGATATTAAATTGAGGGGCTTGGCGTATTGGATTGTTAATATTGATAATGTTCCAAGGTCTTTGTATAAAATAAGTAGGGCAACTAGTAGTGGGAGAGATCCTGTTAATGTATAAAATAGGAAATAAACTCCTGCGTTTAGTCGCTCTATTTGGTTACCCCATCGTGTAATAACAATTAATGTTGGAATAAGGGTGGCTTCAAATATAATGTAGAATATAATAATTTCGGTCGCCCCAAATGCTATTGTCAATAAGATCTGGAGGGAAATTAGTAGTGAAATATATGATCGTTGGCGTACCACTGGTTCTGGGGTGATGTGGTTCTGGCTAGCTAAAATTATTAGTGGTAATAATCAGCATGACAGGACAAGGAGGGGGGTTGATAAGGGGTCTGTGGCCAAGTATGGGCCTGCTGTAGATCATCCGGTCTCTGTGTCTCATTTAAGCCATGCTAAACTAATGGTGGCGATGAGTAGGCTTTGGCAGGTGGTTGTGGTTCACAATCATTTTTTATTTACTAGTCAGGTTGTGGGGATTATTATGATTGTTGGAATTAATACTTTTAGCATTTTAGGAGATTAAGGTTTTTTATAAGGTCGCTGCCGTGGGTGCGTGAGGTTGCAACAAGGATGGCCAGGCCTGCACTGGCCTCACAGGCTGAGAAGGCTAATAGTATTATTGGGGCTGAGGAAAAGATGGTGGATTCTGTTTGGAACGATCACATTGCCACTGCTACATATAGTGAGAGTATTATTGCTTCTAGGCAGAGGAGTGCAGATAATAAGTGTTTTCGGACGAGGGCCAGGCCTGAGAAGCCTAATAGAAATGCTATAGTGATGCTGAAGTGGACTGGGGCCATAAAGATGATCATGGAATTGAACCACGTTTTGCTAAGCCGAAATCAGCTGTCTTTCATTGGACTAATCATCTATTCAGCTCATTCTAGGCCTCCTTGATATCATTCATAAATTAATCCTAGAGTTAATAGAACAATAATTAATATAACCCAAAAGAATGTTTGTATTGGGTCGGGCAGTTGGTCGGCTCAGGGGAGGGGAAGCAGGAGTGCAATTTCCAGGTCAAATAATAAAAATAGGATAGCGACTAGAAAGAATCGTATCGAGAAGGGCAGTCGGGCCGATCCGATCGGGTCAAAACCACATTCGTACGGTGACAGTTTCTCTGGGTCAGGATTTATTTGTGGTAATCAGAACGATACTAGCATTAGTACGCATGATAAAATAGTGGTAATTAGGATGATGGAAATAAGTGAATTCATTATCTTTCCCTGGGGTTTAACCAAGATTAAATAATTGGAAGTCATTTGTATTAATATTAATACTAGAAAGATTATGATCCTCATCAGTAAATTGAGATATATAGGAATAATCACACTACATCAACAAAGTGTCAGTATCATGCGGCGGCTTCGAACCCGAAATGGTGTTGTGAGGTAAAGTGGTGTTTTACTTGTCGCAGGAGGCAGACGGCCAGGAATGTTGACCCAATAATTACATGGAGCCCGTGGAAGCCTGTAGCTACAAAGAATGTTGAGCCGTAAACTCCATCGGCGATTGTGAATGGGGCTTCGTAGTATTCTATTGCTTGAAGAAGTGTAAAGTAAAAACCTAGGGCAATTGTTAGTGCTAAAGACTGGATGGCTTCTTTTCGTTCTCCTTCTATAATACTATGGTGGGCCCAGGTTACTGTAACTCCCGATGCCAGTAGAACAGCTGTGTTTAATAGTGGAACTTCAAATGGATCTAGAGTTGTAATTCCTGTAGGGGGTCAGCAGCCTCCTAATTCTGGGGTAGGCACCAGGCTTGAGTGGTAAAAGGCTCAGAAGAAGCCTAGGAAGAAGAATACTTCTGATGTAATAAATAAAATTATTCCGTATCGCAGGCCTTTTTGCACTGGGGGCGTGTGGTGTCCTTGGTAGGTGCTTTCTCGGACAATGTCTCGTCATCATTGATATATTGTTAGTAATAAGAGGACTATACCTGTTGAGATTAGTGTTATATCTTGGAAGTGAAACCACATGGCGGTTCCCGATGTAACTAGTAGGGCGGCAACTGCGCCTGTTAAAGGTCAGGGGCTGGGATCAACTATATGATATGCATGTGCTTGGTGTGCCATTATACGTTTTCTTGTAAATAGAGGCTTAGGAGCAGTACGAAGACATAGGCTTGAATTACTGCGACCGCTACTTCTAGTAGTGTTAATAGAAACAATACGGTTGCTGTTAGGATAGCTACTGTTGGTATTGTAGATATTAGTACAAAGACTGCAGTGGCAATTAATTGAATTAAAAGGTGGCCTGCTGTGAGGTTCGCTGTGAGCCGTACGCCCAGGGCTAAGGGTCGAATGAATAAACTGATTGTTTCAATGATAATTAGAATCGGGATAAGTGGGACGGGTGTTCCTTCTGGTAATAAATGTCCTAGTGCTTCTGTTGGTTTATTTCGCATTCCAATGATGACGGTGGCGAGCCACATGGGTACTGCAAATCCTATATTTAGTGATAGCTGTGTTGTTGGGGTAAATGTATATGGGAGAAGTCCTAGTACATTAATAGTAACTAGAAATACTATAAGGGATGTGAGTAATATTGCTCATTTGTGGCCACCAACTCCGACTGGTATTAGGAGTTGTTTTGTGAACCCGCCGATGAGCCAACCTTGGAGGGTTAATAGTCGATTATCTTGTCATCGTTTAGAGGCTGCAGGATAAAGAATTCATGGGAGGGCTAGTGCTAAAATTATTAGGGGAATTCCTATAAATGTGGGGCTTATGAATTGGTCGAAGAAGTTTAGTGCCATGGTCAGGTTCAGGGTCCTTTTTTGGTTTTCTTAGTCGTTTTAGGGTTGGGTAAAAAGCTGTAGACAAATGCTGTAACTTTGGGCGGAATAAATACTAGAAACATAATTCATGAGTAGATTAGGATTTTGAATCATAGGATGAATTTCAGCTGCGGCATTTCACTAAGGGTGGTTGGGATTCACCAAATCTTTAGCTTAAAAGGCTAACGCTGTGCCCTAATTTAGCTTCTTAGTGAGATATCTTCCAGTAATATTGATGATCAGCTCTCAAAGTGTTGTAGTGGTACTGCTTCAACTACGATTGGTATAAAGCTGTGGTTGGCCCCGCAAATTTCAGAGCATTGTCCATAATAGACTCCTGGGCGGGATGCGACAAATGCTGTTTGATTTAGGCGGCCTGGCACTGCGTCTATTTTTACACCTAAAGCAGGTACTGCCCATGAGTGTAGGACATCTTCTGCTGTTACTAAGACTCGTACGGGGGAGTCTGTGGGGACCACTATACGGTGGTCTGTCTCTAATAGGCGGAATTGGCCTGGAGTAAGGTCTTGTGTTGGGATTATGTATGAGTCAAATCCGAGGTCCTCATAATCAGTATACTCATAGCTTCAATACCATTGGTGACCAATGGCTTTAATTGTCAGGTGTGGATCACTGATTTCGTCTATTAAGTATAGAATTCGTAGTGATGGCAGGGCGATGAGAATTAAAATTACTGCCGGGAGTACGGTCCATACAATCTCGATGCCCTGTGAATCAATAATATATAGGTCAATGAGGTCGGTAGTTACTATTGCAACAATAATATATAGGACCAGGGTGCTAATAAGGAAAACAATTATTAATGCGTGGTCGTGGAAGTGAAGTATTTCTTCTATTACGGGTGAGGCTGCGTTTTGGAATCCTAGCTGTGAGGGGTGTGCCATTAGGTTTAAGGTACGCAGGATTTTAACCTACAATTCTGCCTTGACAAGGCAGTGTTATGTTCTTTAACTAGTATCTTGTTTAAAGAAAGTGGCAGAGTGGTGATGCGGCTGGCTTGAAACCGGCTTATGGGGGTTCAATTCCTTCCTTTCTTGTTTGTGCGGTTTATATCCTTCAGTCTTAGACTTGTTCTGGATGGTTTTGGGTATAAATTATGTTTATGAATATTTCGGCTTATAGTGGCCTTTTTTGAGTCGCGTGTCTTCGTCTCAGTATTTGTTGGCTCAGGCGGGGTGGACTCGCACATACCCGGGCTCTTCGAATGTGTGATAAGGGGGTGGACAACCGTGTAGTCATTCTCCGTTCGAGGTAGTTAATTCTAATCATTTTACTTCCCGTTTGGCTGAAAAGGCTTCTCATAAAATAAATAGGAATAGGATTACCGCAGTTAAGGAAATGAGTGACCCGATTGATGATACTGTATTTCATAGGGTATATGCGTCTGGGTAATCGGAGTAACGTCGGGGTATGCCTGCCAGGCCTAAGAAGTGTTGTGGGAAGAAGGTAAGGTTAACACCAATAAATATTACTCCGAAGTGAATTTTTGTTCAGGTGTCATGTAGGGTATATCCAGTGAATAGCGGGAACCAGTGGACAAACCCGGCCATGATTGCAAATACGGCCCCCATCGAGAGTACATAGTGGAAGTGGGCTACGACATAGTATGTGTCATGTAGTACGATGTCAATGGATGAGTTTGCTAATACGATCCCTGTTAAACCGCCCACGGTGAATAAGAAGATAAAGCCCAGGGCTCAAAGGATTGGTGTTTCTCATTTAATGGCGTTTCCGTGCAAGGTTGCTAATCAGCTAAATACCTTTACTCCCGTTGGAATTGCAATGATTATTGTGGCAGATGTAAAGTATGCTCGAGTATCTACATCTATTCCTACAGTAAACATATGGTGGGCTCATACGATAAAGCCGAGGAGGCCAATGGCCATTATTGCTCAGACCATTCCTATGTGACCAAATGGTTCATTTTTACCTGCGTAGTAGGTAACGACATGGGAAATAATGCCAAATCCGGGTAAAATTAGAATATATACTTCGGGGTGACCGAAGAATCAGAACAGGTGTTGGTATAAAATAGGGTCTCCTCCTCCGGCTGGGTCAAAGAAGGTTGTATTTAGGTTTCGGTCTGTGAGTAATATAGTAATTCCTGCAGCAAGAACAGGTAAAGACAATAGCAAGAGGACTGCTGTTACTAAAACAGATCACACGAATAGGGGTGTTTGATATTGGGTAATCGCGGGGGGTTTTATATTAATAATTGTGGTAATAAAATTAATAGCACCGAGAATTGATGATACTCCGGCTAAGTGCAGGGAAAAAATAGTTAGGTCGACTGAGGCGCCGGCGTGCGCCAGGTTTCCGGCTAGTGGGGGGTACACTGTTCATCCCGTCCCTGCCCCGGCTTCAACTCCTGAAGAGGCAAGAAGGAGTAGGAATGATGGGGGCAGTAGCCAGAAGCTCATATTATTTATTCGTGGGAAGGCTATATCAGGTGCTCCGATCATTAGTGGGACTAGTCAGTTGCCAAATCCTCCAATCATCACTGGCATTACTATAAAGAAGATTATTACGAAGGCATGCGCCGTCACAATTACATTATAAATTTGGTCGTCCCCGAGGAGGGCTCCGGGCTGACTTAACTCTGCTCGAATTAAGAGGCTTAGGGCTGTGCCTACTATGCCGGCCCAAGCACCAAATACTAGATACAGGGTGCCGATGTCTTTGTGGTTAGTAGAAAAAAATCAACGGGTGATTGTCACAGGTAAGGTGGCTGAATGTTTAAGTGGTGGGCTGTAGTCCCATAAATAGGGGTTTAATTCCCTTCCTTATCAGAAGTCTTGTGGTGAAAAACACATCAGATTGCAAGTCTGAAGATGCAGGCTAATCCCTGCCGGGACTTACGACGACGCCCCTTTTATCCGCCCCAGGGGGGAGGGGCGGAGTTAGATGAATGCTCGCTGGTTAGGGCGCTTAGCTGTTAACTAAGATTTTGTGGGATCGAGGCCCTCTCATCTATTAAGGCTTTAGCTTAATTAAAGCGTCTGGGTTGCATTCAGTTTATGTGGGATAAAGTCCTGCAAGTCTTATCAGGGGCTAGGAGGGTCTCACTCCTGTTTAAAGCTTTGAAGGCTATCGGTTTAAATTTCTATCCTAAGCCCCTTAAATTGTCATTGCTACTATTGCAGGAGTAATGGGAAGTAACATTGCGGATAGTGTGGCTGCGATTGATAGGGGCATTGTAATTTGTGTTGATTTAAGGCGTCAGGGTGTCTTCATGTTGTTGATGTTGGGGGTGATTGTCAGTGACATGGTATAGCAGATCCGCAGGTAGAAGAAGAGGCTGAGCAGAGCAGTGAGTGCCATAAGGGTTGCTATGACTGGCAGGTCTTGTTTTGTCAGTTCTTGTAAAATTAGTCATTTTGGTATAAACCCTGATAGCGGGGGCAGGCCAGCGAGTGAAAGTATTGTGGCCATGTTAATTGTTATTAGTATGGGGGCTTTTGTTCAGCTTGTTGCTAGTATATTAATTTTTGTGGCGGATGCCATTTTCAGGGTGGTAAATGCTGTATAGGTTATTACAATATATAGCACCAGGTTTAGTATTATTAAGCTTGGTGCATACGCCAGGATCATCATCATCCACCCCATGTGTGCGATTGAGGAGTACGCTAGGATCTTCCGTAGTTGTGTTTGATTAAGTCCTCCCCATCCTCCTACCAGGGCGGAGGTTAGGCCGATTATGGTTGTTATAAGCTGATTATTTTCTATGGGTAGTTGATATAGAAGAATTATTGGGGCGAGCTTTTGTCATGTTGATAAGATGAGTCCTGTGGTTAGGTCTAGGCCCTGTAGTACTTCTGGCAGTCAGAAGTGTATGGGGGCCATTCCTATTTTTAGTATTAGGGCAAGTGTAATCATGGCTAAGGCTACTTGGTTAAATTGTTGCTGGATTTCTCAGCTCCCTGTCGTTCATGCATTTATAGTTGCTGAAAATAAGAGTAGTGCGGCTGCTGTGGCTTGGGTCAGGAAATATTTTGTTGTGGCTTCTACGGCTCGTGGATGGTGCTGTTGGGCTATTAGGGGAAGAATGGCTAGGGTATTAATTTCTAATCCTATTCAAGCCAGTAACCAGTGTGAGCTGGTGAATGTAATTGTGGTGCCTAACCCTAGGCTTATTAGTAGAATGAGGGTTACGTGTGGGTTCATTAGTAGGGGAAGGGGTTTAACCAACATGTTCGGGGTATGGGCCCGAAAGCTTATTTAGCTGACCTTACTAGGAAGTAGTATAATGGAAGTGCTAAGGGTTTTGATCTCTTGGGTGTGGGTTCAATTCCCACCTTTCTAAGGAAATAGGGGGAGTTTAACCCTCATGGTCCACCCTATCAAAGTGGCCCTTTAATCGTTCAGGCATATTTCCTTCAGGACGGGTTTTTATTGTGGTGGTAAGCTTGCCAGGGCAATTAGGAGGGCTAGATTTCAGATAAGGAAGGCCAGGGCTAGGGGTAGGAAGCTCTTTCAGGTTAGGTGCATGAGCTGGTCATATCGGAATCGGGGGTATGAGGCTCGCACCCATAGGAAAACTGTCGACAGGAGGGCGGCTTTTATCATAATGTTGGCGGTGGTTAGTTCTGGGTAAAGGGGGTTGTGGTAGGCGCCTATAAAGAGAATGGCAGATAAGGTGTTTATTAATAAAATGTTTGAATATTCTGCGAGGAAGAACATGGCAAACGGGCCCCCCGCGTATTCTACATTAAATCCTGATACTAGCTCCGATTCTCCTTCTGTTAGGTCAAAAGGGGCTCGGTTTGTTTCAGCCAGGGTTGACACATACCATATTGCGGCTAGAGGTCAGGCCGGGATCAGAAGTCATGTTGTTTCTTGTGCTACACTAAAGGTTATCAAGTCGAAGCCTCCCGCTAAAATAATTGTGGACAATAGGATGAGGCCTAGGCTAACTTCGTATGAGATGGTTTGTGCTACAGCTCGTAGGGCCCCTAATAGGGCATACTTTGAATTTGAGGCCCATCCTGCTCCGAGAATTGAGTACACTGCTAGGCTGGATAGTGCTAGGACAAATAGAATGCCTAGGCTCAGGTTTAGGACCGGGTAGGGTATAGGTATAGGGGCTCACAGGATAAGGGCTAAGGTGAGGGCAACCATTGGTGAGATGATGAATAGGAGGGGGGAGGCGGCCGTAGGTCGGATTGGTTCTTTAATAAATAGTTTTAGTCCGTCGGCAATTGGTTGTAATAGGCCGTAAGGCCCTACAACGTTTGGCCCCTTTCGTAGTTGTATATACCCTAGCACCTTTCGTTCCAGGAGTGTCAGGAAAGCTACTGCAAGCAGGATGGGGATAATATATGCTAATGGATTAATAATGTGGATTAGAAAGGAGTTCATAGCTGAAGGAGGGGATTTGAACCCCTGGGTGAAAGGGCTTAGGCCTTTTGCAATTACCGGACTCTGCCACCTTAGCATATCTTTATCTTTGATGGGGTGTTGTGTCTCCTTATCCTTTTTATTTGTTTTCAGTGGGTGGAGATAGGGCTTGCTTTCGGTGGGGGCCCTCTTCTTGCGGTCCTTTCGTACTGGTAAGAAGCAGAATTCATAGATAGAAACCGACCTGGATTACTCCGGTCTGAACTCAGATCACGTAGGACTATTAATCGTTGAACAAACGAGCCCTTAATAGCGGCTTCACCATTAGGATGTCCTGATCCAACATCGAGGTCGTAAACCCTTTCGTCGATATGGGCTCTGGGAAAGGATTGCGCTGTTATCCCTAGGGTAACTTGGTCCATTGATCGGGTTGTATATGGGTCCCGGATCGTTTGTGGTCAGATGTTCTGTTTCTTAGAGCTGTGGCTCTTAGTTTGGAAGGTGTCTTCATTTCCATGTGGGGGTTTCTCTTTTCCCCGTGGTCGCCCCAACCGAAGGTGTGGGATTAGTATTTATATTAGGTTTAAAACTTTTTGTTCTCCTTGGGGTGGGTGGGTTCTCTTTACATATTTAATCCTATACCTAAAGCTCCATAGGGTCTTCTCGTCTTATGTTCTTATACCCGCTTCTGCACGGGTAGATCAATTTCATTGACTGGGGGAAGGAGACAGTTAAACCCTCGTGGTGCCATTCATACTGGTCTCCATTTAAGAGACAAATGATTACGCTACCTTAGCGCAGTTAAAATACCGCGGCCGTTGAACGACTTGGTCACTGGGCAGGCGGGACCTCTAATACTTGTGTTGTTGGCAAGAGGCGATGTTTTTGTTAAACAGGCGGGGTTAATTGTTTGCCGAGTTCCTTCTTCTCCTTTTAGTCTTTCCTTGGGGCACTCCTGTGTTGGGTTAACGGTTAATCTTATTTAAGGTTTTCTTGTTCATTTAATAATTTGGTATTCCCTCTAATTGTTGGGGCCGTCATTTGTCAGTGGCTTGTCCTTCCTGACTTACACATGTGCTAGGAGGGGATCTTATCCTCTTATTACTTATTTTAGCATTATCTCTTCTATAGTTTATTATAGGATGGCTTAATATCATTAGGGGATCTGGATTTTTTGTCCTTATTGTTGATTTTCTATTCCCTGAGCTTTGACGCTTTCTTTTCAGGTGGCTGCTTTCGGGCCCACTGAGGGGGGTGGTCTTTCTTTTCTTTGATCCTTGTCCTCCTGAATAAGGTTGTGTTCTATTTCAAAGGAGCTGTACCCCCTTTGACTAACTCTTTTACATTGCTTTGGTCCTTGTTGACTGTGTCCTTTGGATGTAGAATTGTATAAGGCTGAACTTATATCCATTTCTTAAGCAACCAGCTATAACTGGGCTCGTTAGGCTTTTCACCTCTACTCGGGGGTCTTCCCACTCTTTTGCTACAGAGACGGGTTCGTCCTTTTAAAACTGCCCCGGAGTAGCTCGCTCAGTTTCGGGGTTCCAAACTAGGATTCTTCTTGCTTGTGTTGTGCTTGCTAAATCATGATGCAAAAGGTACGAGGGTTAATCTCTGCTTTGTTGTGCTTATGTTTATTTCATTCCTTTTTCAGCTTTCCCTTGCGGTACTTTTTCTATGGCTCTATGGGGCTCCTTTTCTATCTCCTATACTTGGGTGGTAAAATGGTTTATTTTATGTTCTAGGGTTTACTCTATTTATATTTGGTCATTTGGTTGGGGTGCTTAGGCTAGCTGTTTTGCTTAGGACAACCGGATTTGCACGGGTATCTTCTCGGTGTAAGGGAGATGCTCTACTATTTAGCTATGTCCTATTTTTCCAAGTGCACCTTCCGGTACACTTACCATGTTACGACTTGCCTCCTCTGTGTAGATGGGTTTTTCTTATTATTAATTACTATGGTTCTTTTTAGAGGAGAGTGACGGGCGGTGTGTACGCGCCTCAGAGCCGGCTTCAAGAGAACTCTCTGTTTTCTCTTTACTGCTAAATCCACCTTCAGTCGTGTATTTTTCATTACACTTTTCGTAATGTTCTGTGCCAGAAAATGTAGCCCATTTCTTCCCGCCCCATTAGCTACACCTCGACCTGACGTTTGTGGTATATAACCATTTAGCTTACTATTATACCCTCATGGGGTAAGCTGGCGACGGCGGTATATAGGCTGGCCTTAGGCAAGGGGCGGTGAGGTTCAACGGGGGTTGTCGATTATAGAACAGGCTCCTCTAGGTGGGTTTGAGGCACCGCCAAGTCCTTTGGGTTTTAAGCTGGCGCTCGTAGTTCCCTGGCGGACGGTGTTTGTGTGGGTTCCGTCATTGTTTACAATTAAGCATAGTGGGGTATCTAATCCCAGTTTGTTCCTTAATGTTCGTGAGTTCAAGAGTGTTAAAGTCACTTTCGTTGTTGGGCTTCAGTCTTATCCGTAAGCGTATAACAGCTTGGGGGACGTTCTTCTTTAGTTTGGTGTTTTGCCTCTAATCACGCTTTACGCCGTTGAATTTCGGTTTGGGCCCTTCGTATAACCGCGGTGGCTGGCACGAGGTTTACCGGCCCTTTTGACCTTAACTAAGTCAAGCTTTCGCTTATTGCTTAATGTTAATCACTGCTGGCTCCCTTGGGGGTGTGGCTAAACAAGACGTCTTGGGCAACGGGGGTGCGCCTGATGTCTGCTCCTCTTTCCCTGTTAGGGCGTGGAGGGCATTCTCACGGGGATGCGGGTACTTGCATGTGTAATTTAGGTCATAATCGATATTAAAGTCAGGACCAGGCCTTTGTGTCATCGGAATCTTTTACAATTCATCTTGGCATCTTCAGTGCCATGCTTTGGTTTAAGCTACGTTAAC